TTAAATTTTTAGGAGCTTGTTTTCCAGGAGTCCTAGTGATGGGATAAGAAGGACAAAGATAAGAAAGTAGAGTCCGGAGGCGATTTGACCAATGGTAATAAAGGGATCCTCAACTGGTTGTCCTCCGATCCATGTGAGAATGGCTGTATTGGCAATTAGTGCTCAGAAGAAGGTTTTTGCGATTGGGCGAAATATAAGGGAGCGCAGTTTAGATGTGTGAATAATAGGCATCAGAAAGAGGATTATGATTGAGAGAAGGAGGGCCAGGACACCTCCTAATTTGTTTGGGATTGAGCGAAGGATGGCGTAGGCGAAAAGGAAGTATCATTCTGGCTTAATGTGAGGGGGTGTGACGAGTGGGTTAGCTGGTGTAAAATTGTCTGGGTCCCCAAGCAGGTTAGGGGCGAAGGTGGAGAGAGAGGCTAGGGCACCTAACATAATAACAAATCCGAGGAGGTCCTTGTATGAGAAGTAGGGGTGAAAAGAGACTTTGTCTAAGTTAGAATTTAGTCCTGTTGGGTTAGAGGACCCAGTTTGGTGAAGAAAGAGTAGGTTAATCATACTTGCTGCTGCAATAATAAAGGGGAGAATGAAGTGAAATGTAAAGAAACGGGTGAGGGTAGCGTTGTCTACTGAGAAGCCTCCTCAGATTCATTGAACTAGGTCTGGGCCGATGTAGGGGGCGGCTGATAGGAGATTGGTAATGACTGTGGCGCCTCAGAAAGATATTTGTCCTCAAGGGAGGACATAGCCTACAAAGGCGGTGGCTATGACTAGGAACAACAGGATGACGCCAATGTTTCAGGTTTCTTTGTAGAGGTAGGAGCCATAGTAAAGACCCCGGCCAATGTGGAAGTAGATGCAGATAAAGAAAAAAGATGCGCCGTTGGCGTGAAGGTTTCGTAGGAGTCAGCCGTTATTGACATCTCGGCAGATGTGAGCAATAGATGAGAACGCAAGGGATGTATCGGCTGTATGATGCATGGCTAGGAATAAGCCGGTGGCGATTTGGGCAATTAAGCACACTCCGAGTAGTGAGCCGAAGTTTCATCATGCAGAGATGTTGGCTGGGGAAGGAAGGTCAATGAAGGAGCCATTGATGATTTTGAGAAGGGGGTGAGATTTTCGGATTGTGGGGGCCATAAGTTTTCGTAGTTGAATAACAGCGATAGCTTTTCAAGCTATTGGTCCAGGTTAGAGTCCTGGCGGAAATACATGATCATAGAGATTTGTTTATTAGTGGGGCTTTTGGCGGTAGCTTCTAACCCCTCTCCTTATTATGCCGCGTTAGGTTTAGTTGGGGGTTCTGGGGTTGGGTGTTTAGTATTAATCAAGGGAGGAGTAAGTTTTTTATCTTTGGTTCTTTTTCTTGTGTACCTCGGGGGAATGATGGTAGTATTTGCTTACTGTGCTGCCTTGGTAGCGGAACCTTATCCGGAGGCGTGGGGGAGTCGGGCGGTTATGGTGTATCTTGTTGTGTACAATTTCCTGCTGTTGTTTTTGTGAGGTATACAAAAGCAGCATGAGGGGACAAAAGTTTTGTCCCCCGGGGCCGGATCAGGGGTGGTTCATGATGAGTGATGGGGAATTGGGGATCTTTTATGTAGCGGGGGGTGGGTTTTGTTTTTAGGGGGATGAGGTTTATTACTAACTTTATTTGTTGCTTTAGAGGTGGTGCGTGGATACAAGTGAGGGGGGACCTTACGAGCTGTAAGAAGATTGTGAGGGTAAAGACAAGAGTAATAAAAAGAACGGAGAGGTAGGTCTTAATCAGGCCGGTTTGGGAAATTCGAATAACTTTAATAGGCTGCAGTTGAGTTTTCTCAATGTGATCTGGACCAAATTTTTTTAGTAAAATTGATTCTATCAGGTGGGTAATAATTTGTCCAGCTGAATTAAGGGTAGAGTCAGTGGAGGTGCGGTGAACAACTTGGTTATAGAATAATGGGTCATATATTTTGGAGGCGGCGTAGTTAATTGGGGTGGTAGTTCAGAAGGTTTTTGCGAGGTCGTAGGCAACGGCGAAGGCTAGCAGTGTAATAATTAGGGCTGCCAGTTTTATATGCGGGGGTATAGTGTGGGTAATAGGACTATTGGGGAGGGTAACATTAAAAATTAGGAGGCCGGCTAGAACACTGCCAACAGCGAGGCGGGAAAGGGAATTTAGAACACGGGGATCATTTTCGTCGAACAGGAGTATAGGGCTAGTTCGAGGGTATGTTATTGAGGCAAAGTAAATTAGACGTATACTATAAACGGCAGTGAAGGCTGTGGCAACGAGTGTAAGCACAAGGGCTATGGAATTAACATAAGATGTGCCAGCTGCTTCAATAATAGCGTCTTTAGAATAAAATCCGGCGAGGAAGGGAATACCCATTAGGGCCAGACTGCCAATAGAGAGGCATGTAGTTGTTATGGGAAGGGCTCGTTGGAGGCCCCCCATTTTGCGGATATCTTGCTCATCATTAATAGAATGGATGATGAGGCCGGAGCATAAGAATAATATTGCTTTAAAGAATGCATGAGTACAGATGTGGAAGAAAGCAAGATAGGGGAAGTTAAGTCCGATTGCGACTATCATTAGTCCAAGTTGGCTTGAGGTGGAGTAGGCAATAATTTTTTTAATATCATTCTGTGTCAGGGCGCAGGTGGCGGCAAAAAATGTGGAGATAGCCCCTAGACATAGGCAAATTGTCAGGGCTGTTTGATTTTGGGAGAGGAGGGGGTGGATGCGAACAAGAAGAAAAATGCCGGCTACTACCATGGTGCTGGAATGAAGAAGAGCGGATACTGGTGTGGGGCCTTCTATGGCTGAGGCGAGTCAGGGGTGAAGGCCAAATTGAGCAGATTTACTTGCTGCAGCGGTGATAAAGCCAATAAGAAGAATTGTAGAGGGTTGTAATGAGAGAACAATGGGATTCCACTGATTGAGCATTTTTATTAATCAGCAGAAAGTTAATAGGAAGCCGATGTCCCCAACTCGGTTATAAAGGACGGCTTGTAGTGCTGCGGCAGCGGCGTTGCTTCGCGCATGGTACCATCCGATCAAGAGAAATGATATAATGCCTACGCCTTCTCAGCCTATAAACAGGAGAAGAAGGTTCCCGGCGCATACAAGGGTAATTATTGCTAGGAGAAAAATTAAAAGATATTTGAAGAAGCCATCAATGTTTGGATCAATATGCATATATCAAGTAGAAAATTCCAGAATGCTTCATGTAACTATAAGGGCGACAGGGATGAAGAGAATAGCATATTTGTCAAATTGTGTTGTTAGGGAGAGGTTGGAGATACCCAAGTCAAATCATTTTAGGCTTGCTGAGGTATCTATTTGGCCTTCAGAAATAAAGAGGAGTAAGGGGATAAGAGAAACAAAAAATGCGTGTTTTACTGCGTTTTTGGCTTCTAGGTGGAAGGTCTTGGATTTTGGGTTTGTTAAAGGATAGACAATAAGAAGAATGGAGGCAATTATGGCGGCGAAGGCTATTGCATTTAGTGAATACATAATCATAACTCATACTAGGGTTTAATGGAGTATAAGTACGAGCGGGCCATGGAATTGAACCATGGGGGTGAGGAATTAGCAGTTCTCATTACTCCAGTCGGGCTCGGTGAATAAAAGGGGTTCAACCTTTGTTTCTAGAATCACAATCTAGGGTTTTTGTTAAACTATATTCACAGAAAATTAATTCTGGTTTGAGTACAAGGAGGAGGCCTGGTAAGATATGGAGGAGGAGAAGTAGGTGTTCACGAATTTGAAATGGAAACAGTGTTTTGATATGCGTTGGGAGGGGGCCTCGTTGGGTGGATCAGAGGACATACAGAGTATAGGCGGTTGTGAAAATAAGGTTTAGGGCTACAATCAGGAAAGCGATTGGGGATCAGTTAAAAAGAGAGATTATAATGAGGACTTCACCTGCAAAGTTGATAGATGGGGGTAGGGCTATATTAAATAAAATAATTATTAATCATCAGGCTCCGGCTAGAGGAAAAATAAGTAGGGCCCCTCGGAGGAGAATTATTGTTCGGCTGTTTGTGCGTTCATAGGTGGTGTTGGCAAGGCAAAAGAGAGCAGATGAAGTGAGTCCGTGGGCAATTATTATTGCTATTGCTCCTGAGTAGCTTCAGGTAGAGGAAACTAGGGCGGCAGCGACTACTAAATTTATATGGCTAACTGATGATATGGCAATGAGGGATTTTAGATCTGTCTGTCGGAGACAGAGGAGAGCGGTGGCTAAAATACCTAGAATAGCGATGAGTATAATAAATAGGGTTTGGTTTAAGGCATCTTCTTGGAGAAGAGATGAAGTGCGGAGGATTCCATAGCCCCCTAGTTTTAGAAGGGTACCTGCCAGAACTATAGAGCCCGCGATTGGGGCTTCTACGTGGGCCTTGGGGAGTCAAAGGTGGAGACAGTATATTGGGAGTTTTACTAAGAATGCTGCGTTGTAAGTGGCTCAGAAGAGGCCCGGATAGTTTGTTGAGGCTTGAGAAATATTTAGGGTATGGGTAAGAATTGGTAATAGGGAGCCGTGCGTTGAATAGAATTTAATAAGCCAAATTATTAGTGGAACTGCCCCTAGTATAGTGTAAAATGCTAAATATGTACCCGCTTCTAGGCGTCGTTCTTGAGCTCCCCATCGGGTAATAATAATTATTGTTGGAACTAGGGAAGCTTCAAAGAAAATAAAAAAGAGTATCAAGTCTGAGGATGTAAAGGCTAAAAGGGTTGTGAGTTGCAGAAATGTGCTGTTAGCAATATAGGCCCGCTGGCGGCTGACGGGTTCGAGATATATTTTACTTTGGCTCGCCAGTATGGTGAGAGGAAATAGTCAGCAGGTTAAAATGGCGAGGGGGCCGGAGATTTTGTCGATAAAAAATAAGGAATTCGAGAAATTAAAGTCTTGTAGAAAAATTCAAGATATTGAGAAGAATGCGATAAAGAAGCCTTGGGTGGTGATTAGGGTTCATAAGTGCTTAGGGGGTGCTAGAAAGGTTGTAAGAAACATGGAAAGTCAGGCAGAAATAATTATTAGCATTGCAGAAGATTAAGTGTTTTAAGATTATCGTTACCGTGTGAGCGGGCAGTGGCAACTATTAGGGAGAGTCCTAATCCTGCCTCACAGGCAGATATTGTAAGTATTACTAAGGGGGCTATGAGGGGGGCTACTGAGAGTTGGTTGGGCCATAGGCTCAGGCCAATGAAAATAGTAAGCATTATACCTTCTAGGCATAAAAGGGCGGAGAGGAGGTGCATGCGATGGAAAGACAATCCTATGAGTACAATGGTAAATATCATAATTAAAAAGAAGGTCATAGAGATACTATGGATTTAAACCATAATTAACTGAGCCGAAATCAGTTGTCTTTTTTGGACTAGCATCTCACTCAGCTCACTCCAGGCCTCCTTGGAGTCATTCGTAGATGAAGCCTAGGGTTAGTAGAATAACGATTACAGAGGCTCAAATAATAGTTATAATTGGGTCTGGAAGTTGGATGGCTCATGGAGTCGGAAGGAGGAGGGCGATTTCCAGGTCGAACAGGAGGAAAAGGATGGCAACAAGGAAGAAGCGTATAGAGTATGGTAGTCGGGCGGATCCTAGGGGGTCAAAGCCGCATTCGTAGGGGGAGAGTTTTTCAGTATCTGGGGTAATAAGAGGGAGCCAGAAGCTTACGACGGCTAGAATAATTGAGAGTAGGGAGGCAATGGAAAAGAAGAGAAGCATTATTTTCTCTCGGATTTTAACCAAGACTAGGTGATTGGAAGTCATCTGTACTAGCTATACTAAGAAAATATGAGCCTCATCAGTAGATTGAGACATAAAGGAAGAGTCAAACAACGTCTACAAAGTGTCAGTATCATGCGGCAGCTTCAAAGCCGAAGTGGTGCTGGGAGGTGAAGTGGAAAAATAGTTGGCGGAGGAAACATGTAATGAGGAATACTGAGCCGATAATAACATGTAGACCGTGGAAACCGGTAGCGACAAAGAAGGTGGTTCCGTAAATACCATCAGCAATGGTAAATGGGGCTTCATAATATTCTATGGCTTGAAGGAGGGTAAAATAAAGGCCTAGGGTGACTGTAATAGCCAAGGCTTGAAGAGCCCCTTTGCGGTCGGCTTGCATAATGCTGTGGTGAGCTCATGTAACTGAGACCCCTGAAGCGAGCAGGACTGCTGTATTAAGGAGGGGAATTTCAAAGGGGTTAAAAGGGGTAATCCCTGTTGGGGGTCAGCATTCGCCTACTTCTGGGGTTGGGGCGAGGCTTGCGTTATAAAAAGCTCAGAAGAAACCAATAAAGAAGAATACTTCAGAAGTGATAAACAGGATTATCCCGTAGCGGAGGCCTTTTTGTACTGGAGGTGTATGGTGGCCTTGGAATGTGCCTTCACGTACTACGTCTCGTCATCATTGGTACATGGTTAAGAGCATAAGGGTTAGGCCTATGGCTAGAATAATAAAGGTATTAAAATGGAATCATGCGGCGAGGCCTGATGTGAGTAGAAAAGCGGCGGCGGGTAAGGGTCAGGGCCAAGGGCTGGGGTCGACTATGTGGAAAGCGTGAGCTTGGTGGCCCATAAGTGTTTTCTTGAAGATACAGGCTAAGGAGTAGGACGAAGACATAGGCCTGGATTATTGCGACTGCAATTTCAAGAATTGTCAGAAGGACCAGAACAGTGAAGGTTAATAAAGAGGCTGTGGGGGATAAGGAGAAAATTGCGGAGACAGCTGAGGAAATTAAGTGAATTAATAGATGACCAGCAGTTAGGTTGGCGGTGAGTCGTACCCCCAGGGCCAGAGGGCGGATGAATAGGCTAATAGTTTCGATTAAAATTAGGACTGGGATTAGTGGGGTTGGGGTTCCTTCTGGAAGGAAGTGCGCTAGAGAGTGATTGAATTGGTTGCGAAATCCCAGGAGAACAGTTGCTAGCCAGAGTGGAACTGCTAGGCCAAGGTTAATTGACAGTTGGGTTGTGGGAGTAAATGTGTATGGTAAGAGGCCCAATAGGTTCATGCTTAGAAGAAAGGCCATTAAGGAAGTAAGAAGGAAGGCTCATTTGTGGGCTGGGGCATTTAGGGGTAGAAAAATCTGCTTAGTGAATACAGTTAAAAATCAGGTTTGGGAGGTTAAGAGGCGGTTGTTTACTCATCGTTTAGATGGTGTTGGAAAAAGAAGTCATGGGACTAACATGGCTAGAAGAATAAGGGGAATACCAAATGAGGTTGAGGAGGCAAATTGGCTAAACAAGTCTATTGTCATGGTCAGGTTCAGGTAAAGTTAGCTGTTTTTGTACCTTTAGGTTGTGGATCATTAGATTAGTGTGGCCTAAGATTTTACTTGGTGCTAGAAATGTAAGAATTAATCATGCGAGGAATAAATAAAAGAGTCATGGGCTGGGGTTGAGTTGGGGCATTCACTAAGGGTGGTTGGAATCACCTATCTACAGCTTAAAAGGCTGTCGCTAACCTACAGCTTCTTAATGAGGCGTCTTGGGCGGTGTTAATTCAGTTTAAGAAGTTAGGAACTGGTAAGGCTTCTACTACAATTGGCATAAAGCTGTGGTTTGCTCCGCAAATTTCTGAGCATTGGCCGTAATAAATTCCTGGGTGAGCAATAAGGAAAGAGGATTGATTTAGTCGGCCTGGGATTGCGTCCGATTTTACACCTAGAGCGGGAACTGCTCATGAATGAAGAACATCTTCGGCGGTGATTAAAATTCGTGCGGCTGTTCCGATTGGGGTAACCATACGATTGTCTACTTCTAGTAGTCGGAAGTGGCCAGGCTCAAGGTCTTTAGTGGGAATTATATAGGAGTCGAAGCTGAGGTCGGTAAAGTCGGAGTATTCGTAACTTCAATATCATTGGTGACCAATTGTTTTTACGGTTATGTCTGGATTGCTAATTTCGTCCATTAAGTAGAGAATACGGAGGGATGGAAGGGCAATTACGATTAGAATAATAGCTGGCATAATTGTCCAGACTATTTCAATTTCTTGGGCATCAATAGTATTAGTGCTGGAAAGCTTAGTTGTCATTAGGACAGAAATAATATACAAAACAAGCATACTAATTAAAAGTACTGCTATGAGAGCATGATCATGGAAGTGGAGAAGTTCTTCTATAATTGGTGAGGCTGCGTCTTGGAAGCCGAGTTGGGTGGGGTGTGCCATAGAGGGGTACAAGGGTTTAACTAGTAATTTTGTCTTGACAAGGCAATGTTATAATTTAACTAACTCCTCAAAGAAAGTGACAGAGAGGCTATGTGTCTGGCTTGAAACCAGGGTACGGGGGTTCAATTCCCTCCTTTCTCGTGTTAATTTGATAGAGAAAGTGACTCTTCAAAGGTGTGATAATGAGGTGGGAATCCCAGTAGTCATTCGATGTTAGTTGAAGTAAGTTCTGACCCCGAGAATAGGCGTTTAGCGGCGAAGGCTTCTCAGATAATAAACATCATTATTACTACAGCTACAAGAGAGATTAGGGAGCCAACAGACGAGACTGTATTTCAGAGGGTGTATGCGTCTGGATAGTCTGAGTAGCGACGGGGCATTCCGGCCAGACCGAGGAAGTGTTGAGGGAAGAATGTTAGGTTTACTCCAGTAAATATAACAACAAAGTGGATTTTTGTTCATAGCTCATGAAGGGTGTAGCCAGTAAACAGAGGGAATCAGTGGACAAAGCCGGCTATGATAGCGAAAACAGCTCCTATAGACAGAACGTAGTGGAAGTGGGCTACAACATAGTAGGTGTCGTGGAGAACAATATCGATAGAGGAATTGGCCAGGACGATGCCGGTCAGTCCACCAACTGTAAATAGGAAAATAAACCCAAGGGCCCACAGTATCGGGGCTTCTCACTTGATAATTCCTCCGTGCATGGTGGCCAGTCAGCTAAATACTTTGACTCCGGTTGGGATGGCAATGATTATTGTTGCTGATGTAAAATAGGCGCGTGTGTCTACATTAAGGTCTGTGGTAAATATATGATGGGCCCACACGATAAAGCCTAAGAGGCCAATGGATAATATCGCTCAGACCATGCCCATATAACCAAAAGGTTCTTTTTTGTTGGAGTAGTAGGCTACTACGTGGGAAATAATTCCGAATCCTGGGAGGATCAGAATATAGACTTCAGGATGGCCAAAGAATCAGAATAAGTGTTGGTAAAGGATGGGATCTCCTCCACCCGCTGGGTCAAAGAATGTTGTATTTAGATTACGGTCAGTAAGAAGTATTGTAATGCCGGCTGCCAGTACAGGAAGGGAGAGCAGAAGTAGTACGGCGGTAATTAACACAGATCAAACGAATAGGGGTGTTTGATATTGTGTAATAGATGTAGGTTTCATATTAATAATAGTTGTAATAAAATTAATAGCCCCTAAAATTGATGAAACCCCGGCTAAGTGAAGGGAAAAAATGGCCAGGTCTACAGACGGTCCGGCATGAGCGAGATTGCCGGCTAGAGGGGGGTAAACAGTTCAACCTGTCCCTGCTCCTGCTTCTACTGTCGAGGAGGCTAGGAGAAGAAAGAAGGAGGGTGGTAGAAGCCAGAAGCTCATATTGTTTATTCGGGGGAAGGCCATGTCAGGGGCGCCGATCATTAGTGGGACAAGTCAGTTTCCGAAGCCCCCGATTAGAATAGGCATGACTATGAAGAAAATTATTACAAAGGCGTGGGCGGTAACAATTACGTTGTAGATTTGGTCATCGCCGAGAAGGGTTCCGGGTTGGCTTAATTCCGCTCGGATAAGCAGGCTTAAGGCTGTGCCGACTATCCCTGCTCATGCACCAAAGATTAAGTAAAGGGTTCCGATATCTTTATGGTTTGTAGAGAAGAATCAACGGGTAAATATCACAGGTAAAGTGGCCGAGCAGGCGGCGGGTTGTAGCCCCGAAGACAGAGGTTTAAGCCCTCTCTTTACCAGGTCCTGGGGTGTCAGCACGTGTGGTTGCAAACCACGAGATGCAGGGTAATTCCTGCCGGGGCTTCTCCCGTTTTTTAATAAGCGGGAGAAGTAGAATGAAGCTCGCTGGATAGAGTGTTTAGCTGTTAACTAAAATATTACGGGATCGAGGCCCGTCATTCTAGAGGGCTTTATCTTAATTTAAAGGGCCTGAGTTGCATTCAGGAGATGTAGGTTGATATCCTGCAAGTCCTACAGAAACTGAAGGAGTTTAACCCTCGCTTAAGGCTTTGAAGGCCTTTGGTCTGTGCTAGCCTAAGTTTCTAAACGAATAGGAGGAGTGTGGGAGTGAGTGGGAGGGAGATGAGTGCGATGGTGTTTGCAATGGCAGTGGATAGGTGAGTTTTGGTTGAAGATCGTCATGAAGAAAATGAATTCGGGGTGTTGGGGGGGAGGGTGAGGGAGACGATGTATGTTAGTCGTAGGTAAAAGAAGAGAGCTAATAAGGAGGCTAGTATAATTAAAGATGCTAGTAGGGTGGCATTTTGTTTGATTAGTTCTAGAACAATAAGAAGTTTAGGGGCAAAGCCCGTTAGTGGGGGTAGACCTGCTAGTGAGAGGAGAACTAGAAGGGTGGTCGCAGTAAGAGTGGGGGTTTTTGACCATGAAATAGAAATTTCAGACATTTTTGTGGTAGAAATTGTTATAAGGGACAGGAATATGGATGCTGTCATGAAAATATAGAGAATAAAGTTAAAGAGGGTTAGGTGGGGGGCAAATTTAAGTACAACAATTATTCAGCCTAGGTGACCAATTGAGGAGAAGGCTATAATCTTACGTAGTTGAGTTTGGCCAATTCCACCTCAGCCCCCAACTAAAATGGAGGTGAGGCCTAGGATAATTGTTAAGTTTAGGTTGATGAGATGAGAGGTTTGTAAAAGAAGGACTATTGGGGCAATTTTTTGTCAAGTAGACAGAATAAGTCCTGTAGGGAGTGAAATACCTTGTAGGACTTCTGGCATTCAGAAGTGAAGGGGGGCAAGGCCTAGTTTTATTATCAGGGCAATGGAGAGGGCATTTATTGGTAAATCAGTAAGTGAGTTAATGCTCCATTCTCCTGTTATTCATGCGTTAATAAGGCTTGAAAATAGAAGCAGGGCGGAAGCTGTGGCTTGTGTAAGAAAATATTTTGTGGCAGCTTCAATGGCTCGTGGGTGGGGGGTTTTTGTTATGAGCGGAATAATGGCAAGAGTGTTAATTTCAAGGCCAACTCAGGCTAAGAGCCAGTGGTAGCTTGAGAGGGTGATGGTAGTTCCAATGGCGAGGCTAAATAAAAAAATTGTCAGGGCGAGGGGATTAATTAGTAAAGGAAGGATTTTAACCAACATTGTTGGGGTATGGGCCCAAAAGCTTATTTAGCTGACTTTACTAAGGAGTAGTATAAAGGAAGTACAAAGGGTTTTGATCTCTTAGGTGTAGGTTCGACTCCTATCTCTTTAGAGGAAGTGAGGGGGTTTGAACCCCTATTAGCCTCCCTATCAAGGAGGTCCTTAGCTTTCAGGCACGCTTCCAGGGCAGTGGGGGGGTGAAGAGAAGGGAAATTGGCATGGAAATATGAAAGATAATGAGAGCTAGTGTAAGAGGGAGGAAGCTTTTTCATACAAGGTGTATAAGTTGATCGTAGCGGAATCGTGGGTAGGAGGCTCGGACTCAGAGAAAGCAGAGGGAGAGGATTGAGGCTTTAGTTATAAGTAGGGCTGTAGAGAGAGGCAACGAGGAATAGTGTGAACCGAGAAAAATAATAGTGGATAGGGTATTTATTATGAGAATATTAGCATATTCTGCAAGGAAAAATAAGGCGAATGGGCCGCCGGCGTATTCTACATTAAACCCGGATACTAATTCTGATTCACCCTCTGTGAGATCAAATGGAGCTCGGTTGGTTTCGGCCAGGGTGGAGACAAATCATATAAATGCTAGAGGTCAGAGGGGAAAGATAAATCATAGCTGTTGTTGGGAAAAATTAAAGGCGGAGAGGGTAAATCCGCCTGCTAAAAAAATAGTGCAGAGAATAATAAGGGCTAGTGTAACTTCATAGGAGATGGTTTGGGCAACGGCTCGGAGGGCCCCAATTAGGGCATATTTGGAATTGGAAGCTCAGCCTGAGCCTAGAATTGTATAGACGGTTAAACTTGAGATAGCTAGGATAAATAGGATGCTTAGGTTAAGGTCAGAGTAGGGGACAGGTAAGGGAAATGGGGTTCACATGATTATGGCGAGGGTCAGGGCTAGGGTTGGGGCAAGGATAAAGAGGATCTGGGAAGATGTAGATGGGCGGATAGGCTCTTTAGTAAATAGTTTAAAACCATCAGCAATGGGTTGTAGAAGTCCGAATGGTCCAACAACATTGGGGCCTTTACGGTGTTGTGCATAGCCGAGAACTTTCCGTTCGACTAAGGTTAAAAATGCGACCGCGAGGAGAATAGGGGCAATATAGAGTAGTGGGAGGAGGTGCATAAGGAGGAGTTGCATAAGTTAGCGAGGGGATTTGAACCCCTGGTTAAAAGGGCTTAGATCTTTTGCATAACCAAGCTCTGCCACGCTAACTACCTTGGTCTGCGGTGCAGTGTTAGGTCCAAACTAATTGAGATAAATTCATTAGTGAAGAGTATGGCTTGTTTTTACATTGGCCATGTTGCCCCGATCCTTTCGTACTAGGGGAAACGCTTTATAGATAGAAACCGACCTGGAATTGCTCCGGTCTGAACTCAGATCACGTAGGGTTTTAATCGTTGAACAAACGAACCATTAGTAGCGGCTGCACCACTAGGATACCCTGATCCAACATCGAGGTCGTAAACCTACTTGTCGATAGGGGCTCTTGAAGTAGATTGCGCTGTTATCCCCAGGGTAACTTGGTTCGTTGATCGAATAATCGGGTCATAAACATCAGTTTATTGATTCTTAGAGCTGTGGTTCGTGGATAAGGGCATAAAGCCCGTTTGTCGTGGAGGTTAATTTTTACTCCGCGGTCCCCCCAACCCAAAACTAACATAGAGGTCTCTTGGGCTAAAGTGGTTTAAGTGCGTAGAGGTATATGTTGAGTTTGAAGCTCCATGGGGTCTTCTCGTCTTATAGGTTAATCCCCGCTTCTTCACGGGGAGATCAGTTTCATTGATTGGAGAAAGGAGACAGTATAGCCCTCGTGATGCCGTTGATACGAGTCCCTATTTAAAGAACAAGTGATTATGCTACCTTCGCACGGTTAGGGTACCGCGGCCGTTAAACTATGTCACTGGGCAGGCTGGACCTCTTATGTCTAATCAAGAGGCGATGTTTTTGGTAAACAGGCGGGGCTAAGGTTTGCCGAGTTCCTTCTTTCTCTTTTAATCTTTCCTGAAATGCGCTGGTGTTAGGCTAACGTTAGTGATTATAGGGTTTTCTAGTTGAGTGTTGCTATAATAGAGACATTTACGTTAACTACCAATGGTAGGTCCATTTTGGTTTATGCTTGCATTTAGGAGAAAGGCAATTTCTTATTACTAGTTCTAGCATAATGACTTTTATATTAATATAAAACAGTTCAGTAGTGATTAAGGGTTAAAATAAATTTAAGGAATTAAGGGGAGCTTGTGGTTAAGCTTTAACGCTTTTTAGAAGGTGGCTGCTTTTAGGCCCACTTTACTTGGGTGCACCCATATTTACCCGGTGTCTGAGGTTGTACCCTGCTTCAAATAAGCTGTGCCTTATTTGAATAGCTCTTAAGTTTAAGGTTGTGTTTGGGGTAACGGTAAAAACTTAAGGTAGAGCTTAAACTCTTTTCCTGAACAACCAGCTATCTCTAAGCTCGGTAGGCTTTTCACCTCTACTTGAAAATCTTCCCACTCTTTTGCAACAGAGACGGGTTGGCCCCTTTGGGCTGTTTTGAAGTAGCTCGCTTAGTTTCGGGGAGTCAAACTAAAAGTTTCTTTTTGCTTGGTTGGACTAGCTAGACCATGATGCAAAAGGTACGAGGGTGAGTCTCTGCTGTCTTGGGCTTTAAAGTTATTTCATTATTATTTCATCATTCCCTTGCGGTACTGTATCTGAAGCGCCTAGAAATTTTTTGATCGCCTGTACTAAAATGTTAAAATGTTTTGTTTGAAAGGCATAGGGTTAAGGTGTTCATGCGGGTGGAGTAGGGCTCGATTTTAGGCTCAAGATAGTCCGAGTTGAACAGACATTTCTCCGGTGTAAGCGGAGGGCTTTAATTAAGCTACATCTTGTTGTAGACCAAGTGCACTTTCCAGTACACTTACCGTGTTACGACTTGCCTCTTCTAAGATGCGGTATTGGGTTAAATACCTGGGTGAAGTGCTATCGAAGAGGGTGACGGGCGGTGTGTACGCGTCCCAGAGCCAGGTTAAAAGGAACACTCTATTTTCCTTTTACTACTAAATCCGCCTTCATGACTAAGGTTTCACAGAGTCTTTCGTTTGTTCTAAACTAGAAATTGTAGCCCATTGCTTTCCATTCCGTAAGCTGCACCTTGACCTGACGTGTTGATGAGGATCATTGGGCCTACTGTAAGCGTTCACATGGTAGGCTTTCGACGGAGGTATACAGACTGATGGGCGAGGAATGGTTAGGTGTATCGGGGATCATCGATTATAGAACAGGCTCCTCTAGGTGGGTGGGACACCGTCAAGTCCTTTGGGTTTTAAGCATAGCTCGTAATTCCCTGGCGTTGGTTGGTGTGAGTTAATTGTTTACGGCTAGGCATAGTGGGGTATCTAATCCCAGTTTGTCTTCCTAGCTGTCGTGTATTCAAGTGTAATTAGGGTAACTTTCGTTTACGGTTTTCTTAACAACAAGCTTATCACTACTAAGTGTTAATTTAACCCTAATTGGTGGGAACTTTAATCACGCTTAACGCCGATGACCATCAGCTCGGGCCCCACGGTGTAGCCGCGGCGGCTGGCACCGGGTTAGCCGGCCCTCTTTTCTCTAACTGAGTCAAGCTATCGCTTATACGCAAGATTTATCACTGCTGAATACCCTTGGGGGTGTGGTGAGACTAGGCGTTATGGGCAGAAGGTTGAGCCTGATGCCAGCTCCTTGGCCTGGTTAAGGTTGAAAGGGCGTTCTCACGGGTGTGCTGAGACTTGCATGTGTAAATTGAGAAACAGTTGATGGTAAGGCTAGGACCAAACCTTTTACTCTCAGAACTTTTTAGGGTTCATCTTAGCGTTTTCAGCGCTATACTTTGTGGTTAAGCTATAAGAGTGCAGGGCATAATTTAAATAGAATGCCGGCTTTGGGGGCCGGTAGTAAAGGTTAAATTCCTTTTGCCTTGAAGCCTTGGGCAGGGTTTAGGCTGCAGTCTCCGGCTTACAAGACCGGTGCTTTGATTTAAGCTACCAAGGCGCAGCTTTTACTTGGACTTGCACCAAGAGATGCTGGCTCCTAAGGCCAGTGGAGGGCTCTTTTCCTTTAAAAGCGGATGGGTGGGGAGGGTTGTTGAAATTAAGTGGTCTAATCTTATGGTAGGTATAAAGTTGTAAGGGTGGGTTAAATTTAGATTATCTAGGCAATTTCATACAAATAGAAAATTTAGGTGAGTTAAGGCTGTTTGGAGGTTGGGGCGGGTAGTTTGGGGAAATAGGAAGGATACTAGTAGATAAATAACAAAGGCAGATGACAGTATATCAGAGAATGGTTCGCTAAACTCGTGGCAGTTCATGCGGGAATACAGGGGTGTTATAGGTTTAATAAATACGTGTAGTAATCCACAAGATAAGTAACCTACAAGATAAGTAACCTACAAGATAAGTAACCTACAAGGATAAGTACCTACAAGGATAAGTAACCTACAAGGATAAGTAACCTACAAGGATAAGTAACCTACAAGATAAGTAACCTACAAGATAAGTAACCTACAAGATAAGTAACCTACAAGATAAGTAACCTACAAGATAAGTAACCTACAAGATAAGTAACCTACAAGATAAGTAACCTACAAGATAAGTAACCTACAAGGATAAGTACCTACAAGGATAAGTACCTACAAGGATAAGTACCTACCAAGGTAAATAACCTACAAGGATAAGTAACCTACAAGGATAAGTAACCTACAAGGATAAGTAACCTACAAGGATAAGTAACCTACAAGGATAAGTAACCTACAAGGATAAGTAACCTACAAGATAAGTAACCTACAAAATAAGTAACCTACAAGATAAGTAACCTACAAGATAAGTAACCTACCAGATAAGTAACCTACAAGATAAGTAACCCTACCAGATAAGTAACCCTCCAAGAATAAAGAACCCTCCAAGATAAGAGACCTACAAAGATATGTAACCTCTAGAAGAGATAAGTCCTTATAAGGATAAGTCCCTATAAGGATAAGTTCCTATAAGGATAAGTTCCTATAAGGATAAGTACCTATAAGGATAAGTACCTATAAGGATAAGTACCTATAAGGATAAGTTCCTATAAGGATAAGTACCTATAAGGATAAGTACCTATAAGGATAAGTACCTATAAGGACTCGATAGTTTTTATATAGTTAAGTAAACCCTAGGTAGGGCAGGGCAGTGGTGTGGCCCCCAGCAGAACTCCTATAAACCTTAATCTCGGGGGGGGTTTTAAGGCAATTTATAGGAAAAAAAAAAGTTGACGGTCACAATCCCATGGCAGAACTCCTAAAAACCTTAATCTCGGGGGGGGTTTTAAGGCAATCTACAGGAAAATAAGCTGTGGGGGGGGAAAGGGGGGGGTTCTGCGACAAAAAGCCGTAAAAATTTTTATTGCGGAAAGGGGGAAGAATCAATAATTATGGGCTGACAATATGTCATTATAGCATTCATTAAAATGCATCATACAAGAGACAATGTAAAATTATGGTACCTGGACTATATGTCCCGACCTTATCCGTAAGCCGTGACCCCACTGGAGTTGCTGGTGAAAGGACCCCCAAAAAAAAAAATACAGTAGACTTAGCTGTCATAAAGTGGTCTGAGCTTGTAGAGAGGCCCTTTCGTTCATAGGAGGGATACCTTTTAAAAAGCATTTTGAGCGTCTCTTCTATTTGGGTCCATAGATTCGGTTCCGTCAGATACCTCCTAAAGGTCAATTGCTGTAACTCTACAATTAAGGTCCATTGGAAAATTAAGATCACCCTAGGCCCGATCCATGGCTGGTTGACGGGGGTACGATAGGGTGAAAGCGTACGCGTCGTGTTGATTGTTCAAGATAGAGGTCTGGCAGGCTAATGTTGTAAGGACTTTATTTGCAATTTATCATTCAGTATACTGTATGCAGGTCCATGGTAGGGTATTATTGAAAGATTGTTATAATAATCTGCGTGATTTTATGCAAGTTAAGGTCTTACCTTGATTTAATGAATGAAGCATTCAATTGGGTGCTATATGTGGGATGTAACTCTAAAGTTGTAAAATTATTCATTTGTTAAGTTCAAGGTATACAGGAACATTGGGTTTCTGTTTTTGGGGATCAACCGGTTGGACTCACTTTGGTTTATGATCTGCGTAGACGTTAACAAGGGAAGGTGCGATCAAGTAGTCATGATATGGGCGGTTACGAAACATAAGATGGGGTTAAACATTTTTGGTCAGGTTATTAAGGTATCAGATCATTCTTTTACATTGTTTATGATATGCTTGGGGTAAATAGATTAATGTACTATATACATATAATGTTTTAGAACATACATGAAATGTCTTAATACATTAATATAATATTTGTAGTGCATGATATGTACATCTTAATATGTATATAAGTTTAATGTATGGTTATTATACATAAATGTTATAAATCATGCATTAATGTGGATGAAATAGGTATGTTAGTCTTAATATGGGGTAATAAATTTATGCTCTATATACATAAGGTGGAGGCAGTTGTTTGTAAATT